TGTAAAAAAAGAAACTTTTTGTATATATATTCGAACCACAGTTGGTCATATTTCTTTTTATCGAGAAATCGAGGAAGCTATACAAGGTTTTTCTCAAGCCTGTTCATATGATACCTAATAATATGGTATTAAAAAAAAGTAATTCTAGGACACCCTTGTGAATTAGGACCTCTCCTATTCAACTCGGACCATAGTTCCTGACCTAAAATTCTACGCAAATCAAGATCGAGAAAAGGAAGTTTTGCAATCATTGACTCAAACTCATTGTGGAATCCCATTCAGCAGAATATGGAGGTACTTATGGTGGAACGGGTCAATCTGGTATTTCACAATAAAGTGATCGATGGAACTGCTATTAAACGACTTATTAGCCGATTAATAGATCACTTCGGGATGGCATATACATCACACATCCTAGATCAAGTAAAGACTCTGGGTTTCCAGCAAGCCACTGCTACATCCATTTCATTAGGAATTGATGATCTTTTAACGATACCTTCTAAGGGTTGGCTTGTCCAAGATGCTGAACAACAACGTTTTATTTTGGAAAAACACCATCATTATGGGAATGTACATGCGGTAGAAAAATTACGCCAATCTATTGAGATATGGTATGCTACAAGTGAATATTTGCGACAAGAAATGAATCCTAATTTTAGGATGACGGACCCTTTCAATCCAGTCCATATGATGTCTTTTTCTGGAGCTAGGGGAAATGCATCTCAAGTACATCAATTAGTAGGTATGAGAGGATTAATGTCGGATCCCCAAGGACAAATGATTGATTTACCTATTCAAAGCAATTTACGCGAAGGACTCTCTTTAACAGAATATATTATTTCTTGCTATGGAGCCCGTAAAGGAGTTGTAGATACTGCGGTACGCACATCAGATGCTGGATATCTTACGCGTCGACTTGTTGAAGTAGTTCAACATATTGTTGTACGTAGAACAGATTGTGGCACTATCCGAGGGATTTCTGTGAGTCCTCAAAAAAAAAATCGGATGATGTCAGAAAAAAATTTTATCCAAACATTAATTGGTCGTGTCTTAGCAGACGATATATATATAGGTTCCCGCTGTATCGCCTTTCGAAATCAAGATCTTGGGATTGGACTTGTCAATCGATTCATAACCTTTGGAACACAATCAATATCTATTCGAACTCCCTTTACTTGTCGGAGTACATCTTGGATCTGTCGATTATGTTATGGTCGGAGTCCCACTCATGGTGACCTAGTTGAATTGGGGGAAGCTGTAGGTATTATTGCGGGTCAATCTATTGGCGAGCCGGGGACTCAACTAACATTAAGAACTTTTCATACCGGCGGGGTATTTACAGGAGGTACTGCCGAACATGTACGAGCCCCTTATAATGGAAAAATAAAATTCAACGAGGATTTGGTTCATCCGACACGTACACGTCACGGACATCCTGCCTTTCTATGTTATATAGACTTGTCTGTAATTATTGAGAGCGAAGATATTATACATAGCGTGACTATTCCACCAAAAAGTTTTCTTTTAGTTCAAAACGATCAATATGTGGAATCAGAACAAGTGATTGCTGAGATTCGCGAGGGAACATACACTTTTCATTTTAAAGAGAGGGTTAGAAAATATATTTATTCTGACTCAGAGGGCGAAATGCACTGGAGTACTGATGTGTCCCATGCACCCGAATTTACATATAGTAATGTCCATCTCTTACCAAAAACAAGTCATTTATGGATATTATCAGGAGGTTCATGTGGATCTAGTCTAATTCTTTTTTCGATCCACAAAGATCAAGATCAAATGAACATACCCTTTCTTTCCGTCGAAAGAAAATCTATTTCTAGCCTCTCAGTGAATAATGATCAAGTGAGCCAAAAATTTTTGAGTTCGGATTTTTCTGATAAAAAAAAATCTGGGATTCCCGATTATTCAGAATTGAATAAAATCGTAGGTACTAGTCATTCTAATTTCATATATTCTGCTATTTTTAATGAGAACTCGGATTTATTAGCAAAAAGGCGAAGAAATATATTTCTCATTCCATTCCAATCGATTCAAGAGCAAGAGACAGAATTCATACCGCATTCAGGTATCTCGATTGAAATACCCATAAATGGTATTTTCCGTAGAAATAGTATTTTTGCTTTTTTTGATGATCCTAGATACAGAAGAAAGAGTTCCGGAATTCTTAAATATGGGACTCTAAAGGCGGACTCAATCATCCAAAAAGAGGATATGATTGAGTATCGAGGAGTCCAAAAATTTAAGACCAAATACGAAATGAAAGTAGATCGCTTTTTTTTCATTCCCGAGGAAGTGCATATTTTACCCGAATCCTCCGCCATAATGGTACAGAACTATAGTATCATTGGAGTCGATACACGAATCACTTTAAATATAAGAAGCCAAGTCGGCGGGTTGATCCGAGTGGAGAGAAAAAAAAAAAGGATTGAACTCAAAATTTTTTCGGGGGATATCCATTTTCCGGACAAGACAGATAAGA